ATTCGATTTATATTCCCACCATTTCATTATTATTTATTATTATAGGCAATAGCATGGTTTTTTTTTTTTTTTTTGCTCGGCTAGAATCCTTTAATTTCAAAGAATTGGTTAGTAGTACAATAAACTAACAGCAATAGTATTTCATGAAAGAAAGAGAACAAACAATAATTGATCCATATTTGTAATGCAAACATTGTTGCAGTTGCATTAGACATGGTTGCATCAGAGCCTACTCAAACTCAATAAAGGTTTTATTTTGGAAAGTTATCTACTATCTATTCTATCATGCGATAACTTTTCTCTTCTGATTCAATAAATTATGTCAATTGATGAGCATACTAATTACTAATAATAATTAAAATTGAATAAGAATTAAGAATAATAATTGTAATTGAACGAGTAAAAAAAAGGTGTTATTTTATAAGGTTCTTGTTCCAAACAAAATATAAAAAATGGAATAAATATAATTGAAAAATAAAAGAAACGATCCAAATATATATATTAAATTAGTAATGACCCTAGCGTTTTTATTTTATTGAAAATAAAATAATTAATTAAAATTTTTTTTTTACTTCTGGCACTATTATTTGTGCTATCTATCTATTATTTGTGCTATCTATAATGAATAATAAATAAAATCAAAAGCTTTCAATTTAATTTTGACTCATTTTATCAATTGGTCTTTTTATTATCTTTTTTTTTTCAAGATAAGAAACTTAGGTAAGTGTTTCATAAATAAACATATGTATAAATAGAACGTATCCCATTTAGTTCCTTCATGCCTACTATAACTAGTTATTTCGGTTTTCTACTGGCGGCTTTAACTATAACCTCAACTCTATTTATTGGTCTGAGCAAGATACGACTTATTTGAAATTGATTGAATGAACAATTGATAAAAATGTCTTTGTGAGATATCCCGATAGTCCATAGTTCCTTCCCATGTAAATTGTAATTCTTGGTTATTGAGATTCTTTGGCGATTTGGATTACTATTTAGAGATAGATATTACCCCCCTTTTTTACCTACCTTAAAAAAAAAAATGATTGAAGTTTTACTATTTGGAATCGTGTTAGGTCTAATTCCTATTACTTTGGCTGGATTATTCGTAACTGCGTATTTGCAATACAGACGCGGCGATCAGTTAGACCTTTGATTAAGTAAGAGCTCATCTCTTTTTAAATAATATCTCTCTTTTTTTTATTGACCTCCTGCGGATTAAAGAAAGGAGGAGGTCAAATTCGGGTTGCTGCTCTAGTTAGTAAAGTTATTTACTTGTAATTCGACCCAAGAAGAACAGAAGCACGCTCTGTAGGATTTGAACCTACGACATCGGGTTTTGGAGACCCGCGTTCTACCGAACTGAACTAAGAGCGCTTTCCTTCTTATCCCAATATTAAAGTAAAGGGCTTTATATAAATAAAAGAATTTGATTTGTAACCCCCACTTTGGATACATATAGTATAATAAAGCATTATGTATGTCTCATTTTTATTGATCTCAATGGATCCTTTATTACTGTACATGGGAGAAGTAATAGATAGGGATGACAGGATTTGAACCTGTGACATTTTGTACCCAAAACAAACGCGCTACCAAGCTGCGCTACATCCCTTTCAATTGGCCTATAGTGTCATTGTAGAGAATCCTCATCTTGTTTTCCACATCGTGATTTCCCCCATTTATATACAATTTATCTTGTCATTTCTTTTTCGTCTCATATAACAATATAACATATAATAAAAGAATCAAATAAAATATATAATTATAAAAAGAAAGTAGGTAGGTAATGTTCATAAAAGAAAGTAAGTGAACACTTTTTTATGTTGTAAAGAAAGGAAAATATCATCAACCAGGGGGTTGTTTGTTATATTATAATTATATATTCATTTGAGTTAGGGATTCTGCGTACAAATACAAGTAATCCTTAACGACATGTGTATCTGATCATATATGTATTACAATAAAAAAGGAGGATTTTCAATGCGAGATCTAAAAACATATCTCTCTGTGGCACCTGTGTTAAGCACTCTATGGTTCGGGTCTTTAGCAGGCCTATTGATAGAGATTAATCGTTTATTCCCAGATGCGTTAACATTCCCCTTTTTTTCATTCTAGTTAGGGATGAAGAAGATTAGAGATAGAATAAATTATCTGTGACTAACCTTTTTTTATTCTTTCTGTTTTTTAGGAAAAAAAAAAAAGAAGGAAAGAGAAAGAATCAAAGAAGATTCATCCGCAACGAAACTCGGGTTCACGCTGAATTAATAGAGGGAGAATATAAATGTAAAGTAAAGGTCGCGGACAACAAACGCATACAAGATACTTAAATGAAATACTATAACTAATTGATAGTTAGAAAATAATCGTATTACTTATATTCTCTATTGATTTGATTGCAATGAAATATTTAATAATTTGGTTTCGAGCCAGCAACTTGAACTTGTTGTTTTCTTCTTCGTTTCAAAAATAGAAGAGTCGAGTGAATAAAAAAAATAAAGGGGGTTTATGGCCAAGGGTAAAAATGTCAGAGTAAAGGTTATTTTGGAATGTAACAGTTGTGTCCGAAACGATATTAATAAGGAATCGCGGGGCATTTCCAGATATATTACTCAAAAAAATCGACACAATACGCCTAGTCGATTGGAATTGAGAAAATTTTGTCCCTATTGTTACAAGCATACGATTCATGGGGAGATAAAGAAATAGAGAAAATGTAACGCATTTGTAACCCCTCCAAGGAACAGCAATAAATTACATAATAATATATATAAATAAGGAATTATAAAAAGAAAACAAACCAATCCTATTTCATCCTATTTCGGTAGGATCGCAAATGAAATTCGAATTAAGAAATAAGATTTAAAAGATAAGGAATAAACCATGGATAAATCCAAGCGACTTTTTCTTAAATCCAAGCGGTCTTTTCGTAGGCGTTTGCCCCCAATTGGATCGGGGGATCGAATTGATTATAGAAACATGAGTTTAATTAGTCGATTTATTAGTGAACAAGGAAAAATATTATCTAGACGAGTGAATAGATTGACTTTGAAACAACAACGATTAATTACTATTGCTATAAAGCAAGCTCGTATTTTATCTTTGTTACCCTTTCTTAATAACGAGAAACAATTTGAGAGAACTGAATCGACTCCTAGAACTACGGGTCCTCAAATTAGAAATAAATAGATAGGCTATTCCTCAATTGCAATTGAATCAAAATTTCAATATGAACCCCGATTGGATTGTCACATCATAAGCAAAAATTTATTTCTTCTTTTTTCATTTTAATGTGTTAATTCATTTTTCGATATTTGTTTTTAGTATATTTCACATTTTATTTATTTCTCTTATTTATATTAATTTCTACTCTATTTTCCCGGAGCTCATTCTCCGGGGCCCCATTTAAATTATTACGGTGGATTCCTTCTAATCTCCTTATTTAAGGATCTGATTGGAAATCATGTAAAGACAATTTTTATTTGATATGGCTATTTGTGCAAGTATTTTACGATTAAGAAGCAACTGCCTCTTATACAGATCATGTATGGATCTGCTATAACTATAGGATACAAAAATTTCACGAATTGCTGCATTTATCCGAGTAATCCACAAACGACGAAAATTTCTCTTTTGCCTGCCCCTATCCCGATGAGAAGAACTCAAGGCTCTTATTTTCTGTTGAATAGTATTTCGAGTAAGTCTTGAATGAGTCCCTCGAAAGGTTGATGCAAATAAACGAATTTTTATTCTACGTCTCCGAGCTATATACCCTCGTCTAATTCTGGTCATTGAATCAAATTAAACTTTGATGAATAACTAATTGATTTATTTTCTTTCAGTTATTCTTTTTCCCTTTCCTGGTCTATAAATAACAAAACGGATTCTTCCAATGTATAAAAAAAATTCCAATGGCTTTTGCTACTATAACCTTCCCAACCACCATTTTTCCAGGCATTTAACCTCGAAATAATCAATTGTATTGATACTGGGTATCAACAAAAAAATAGTAAATTGCAATTAAAGTTGAGTTGAGTATAGTATAAAGTATCAATAAATAGTAAAGGTAAATGGATAAAATAAATAAATAGTGGGTTCCATCGTTTCTATGGCTACTTCTTAAACGGTAAGGTCCTCTCTATATACCGGAGCCCCTTCCACCATTAATCAATGTTATTAGTAACTTGTACAGTTCACATTCTTTGACTCTACCTATGAATTGTACAGTAATAAGTCATTTCACAATGAGATCTAACCATACAGTAACGGTATTTAATTTCAAAGGTTGGCTAGGTAGCTGACCCTATATAGTCCGTTCTTGCAAAAGAAGGAGCATAATTCTTTTGCTTCTTAAATATGATTTACCCCGCTTAATGGATAACCATTTGCTACCATTGGGGAATTGCTTTTCATCTCCAATTGAGGTGATTGGATTTGCACCAATAGAAACCATAAATTTGATACGCAATGGAGGTTTTATATATATATATATTATATTGATTAGAATTCTTCCTTCCAACCTATCCTATTCATTGGTATTGGTCATTGATACTGGAAAAATTTGTACTTTATTTTATTTTGTTCCATCTCATGATCTGAACGGGTCGCACATACACCCGAGTACATGTTCCTCGACGCTGAGGACATCCCCGAAGAGCGGGGGATTTTGTTACATTTTTTATTGGCTGTCTTGTGTTTCTAATAAGTTGTTTAATAGTTGGCATACTCTATTGTATAGAAAATGGGCTGGTTTAGATCAATCCTAACCAGATGATTATGAATTTGTTCCATTTTTTTTTACTTTACCTTAAACAAAGCAGATAAAATATTGAATTTAGATTCATCCAAATTACAAATTATGGTTCGAAATGAATCGCAGATTTACGTGAAATCCCCGGCATTTTCGATCGCTACCAGGTCAACAATTCCATGAGCTTGGGCTTCTGTTGCTGACATAAAAACGTCCCTTTCCATGTCTTCGGATACAACCCATAAGGGGTTACCCGTTCTTTGTACATAAACCCTTGTGAGGGTTTCGCGTAGTTTCAGAAGTTCTTCCGCTTCTAGGACAAATTCTCCTGTTTGTGCCTCATAAAAAGAACTCGCAGGTTGATGGATCATTACCCTGATGATATAACATAATGAATGTTTCCGTGATCTTGTACGATTGATTGGACTAGGGAAAAAGATAAAGAATAACAAGAAAAATAAGTGTATATATAATTGAACAACCGTACAGGCATTTTTTGTGCATTGCATACGGCTCTACAATGGACTTTTTCCTTTGGTTGAGAAAAAAAAAACGAAATAGGATCCGGATCTAGCAGACCCAAATTGTTAAGTGATCCATTTACCACCCTTCTTTTCGGGGGAGTTAAAAAAATACTATGATGGTTCCGTTGCTTTCTATATTTATGATATATCTCATATGTGATTCAGCAATCCCAAAGTTTCTTTTTGATATGATCAAATAAGTATAAAATAAGTAAAAAAAAAGGATCTTGTTTTTTTCATTTGAGTATTCTTTCATATTTCATAACATAAATATTGGAAAGAGGCCTTTGGCGTGAAAAATAAAATTTTGTGACGCTGAAATGAAGCCCGGATAGAGAAAATCAAAGCCTTTGTCTCATATTACTCGCCCGATACATAATCCCATGTTATGAAAAAACAATAATGGTTTGTTCATATCGAACTCGAAGTGCCATGCTATTATTACTTAAATATTATCTTAAAAATTCTTATTTATATTAAATATGGCGAAGGCATAGTCTTCTTTTTTCTTTCAAATAAAAACTCATTGGCGCCAAGCGTGAGGGAATGCTATACGTTTCGTAATTTCTCCTCCGACCAGGATGAAAGATCCCATTGAAGCGGCTAATCCCATGCATATTGTATGCACATCTGGTGGCACAAATTGCATAGTATCATAAATTGCAACTCCGGGTATTACCCACCCGCCGGGGGAATTTATAAACAAATAAAGATCTCTGGTCTCATCCTCTATACTGAGATATACCATCAGGCCAATAAGTTGGTTTGAAATCTCGCTATCAACTTCCTGACCTAAAAAAAGTAATCTTTCTCGATGAAGTCGGTTGATTAGGACAAAATTTTATCCCTTAGGAACCGTACACGCGCCTTTGGATGCATACGGTTCAAAAAAAAAAAAAGAATCAATGTGTTGATTCTACCCCCGGTTTCCTTTTTTTTTATAGTAGGACTTTTCTACCTCCTAATGAAGGGGCCTTTTTTCTTCGATTTTTTTTTTTTTTATCTTTTTTTTGCTCCAATCTCTGTAAAAAATAAAAGAATCCACTAAACTTATCGAATTAACCTTTCATTGATGTATTGTTTCATCGAAATCGAATCAAAATTACGATGTAATTTTCTTGTTCCTGAATGGGCCTCCTCAATTATTTTAGGTTTATGTTCTACTCCGGGTAAAGATCTGCCCGATTTAAATTTGCACATATAGGACAAATGCTCCCAATACCACTTTCTTTTACTTTTTTCAACGCATTTCGTGCCTTTCTTACAACAACTTACAACAAATACGCGATGTAGTCATAATATTATTTCATTGATTGGTAGTTTGAGATCGCCCATATGCTATCAAGTAATCACTTATGATAAAGTGGTAATGATACATATATTACCAATTGGGTATTTTTTGAACGGAGCCTGGATACTTTATTTTATTGGATTGGTCCAACCAAGCCAACCATAAATTTTGATAATTGATAATATTAATACTGATTTGACTCCCTCAAAAATGGATCTAATTGCATTTCACGCTCCAAATTATTGATTGATGGTTCAAACAATCTTTTTTGGGCGAAACAGAGGGTATCTCGATCGGGGGAGAGAACGGGGAAATCCCATATGACCCAATATGTCTGACAAGTCGCACTATACGTCAACCCAAATTGCATCTTCCTCTCCAGGACTCCGAAAAGGTACTTTTGGAACACCAATAGGCATCAACTGAAAGAAAGGGGGTTTAAGTACTATATTTTACTTTGATGTGGAAACGTAATGTTTTTATCCCTAGATATTACGAATGTTTTTATCCTAGATATTACGAAAGATATTACGAAATAGTAAGACGTAAGGGAAAATTATTACAAATGGGTCGGGCTCTTCGAATGATGAACAAGTATCTACGCATTCGCTGATATAAAATGGGACCAATCCCCATTGCGTATTGGGACTTATCGGGTATAGAATAGATCTGCTTATCTTTGTTCCTATGAACAGAATTGTTCCATTATTCCCAACGAAATGGAATTCTATAAATATGAACCCTTGTTCCGAAATAATCCACTGAAAGGGATAGGTCCATAGCATAGTCTTTTTTCCAATGTGATAAAGTTACATAGTGTCTATTTTTCTTTGATAAAGGGGTATTTCCATGGGTTTGCCTTGGTATCGTGTTCATACCGTCGTATTGAATGATCCCGGTCGTTTAATTTCTGTACATATAATGCATACAGCTCTCGTTGCTGGTTGGGCCGGTTCAATGGCTCTATACGAATTAGCCGTTTTTGATCCCTCTGACCCCGTTCTTGATCCAATGTGGAGACAGGGTATGTTCGTTATACCCTTTATGACTCGTTTAGGAATAACCAATTCATGGGGCGGCTGGAGTATCACAGGAGGGAGTATAACGAATCCGGGTATTTGGAGTTACGAGGGTGTGGCCGGGGCACATATTGTGTTTTCTGGTTTGTGCTTCTTGGCAGCTATCTGGCATTGGGTATATTGGGATCTAGAAATATTCTCTGATGAACGTACAGGAAAACCTTCTTTGGATTTGCCCAAGATCTTTGGAATTCATTTATTTCTTTCAGGATTAGCTTGTTTTGGGTTTGGTGCATTTCATGTAACAGGCTTGTATGGTCCTGGAATATGGGTGTCTGATCCTTATGGACTAACCGGAAAAGTCCAATCTGTAAATCCTGCGTGGGGGGTAGAAGGTTTTGATCCTTTTGTTCCGGGAGGAATAGCCTCTCATCATATTGCAGCAGGTACATTGGGTATATTAGCGGGCCTATTCCATCTTAGTGTACGTCCCCCCCAACGCCTATACAAAGGATTACGTATGGGTAATATTGAAACTGTCCTTTCCAGTAGTATCGCTGCTGTCTTTTTTGCAGCTTTTGTTGTTGCTGGAACAATGTGGTATGGCTCCGCAACTACCCCCATCGAATTATTTGGTCCCACTCGTTATCAATGGGATCAAGGATACTTCCAGCAAGAAATATATCGAAGGGTTGGTGCCGGACTAGACGAAAATCAGAGTTTATCAGAAGCTTGGTCTAAAATTCCCGAAAAATTAGCTTTTTATGATTACATTGGCAATAATCCAGCAAAAGGAGGTTTATTTAGAGCGGGCTCGATGGACAATGGGGATGGAATAGCTGTTGGATGGTTAGGACATCCCATCTTTAGAGATAAAGAAGGGCGTGAGCTTTTTGTACGCCGTATGCCTACTTTTTTTGAAACATTTCCAGTAGTTTTGGTAGACGGAGACGGAATTGTAAGAGCCGATGTTCCCTTTAGAAGGGCGGAATCTAAATATAGTGTCGAACAAGTAGGAGTAACTGTTGAGTTCTATGGCGGCGAACTCGATGGAGTCAGTTATAGTGATCCTGCTACTGTGAAAAAATATGCTAGACGTGCTCAATTGGGTGAAATTTTTGAATTAGATCGTGCTACTTTGAAATCAGATGGTGTTTTTCGTAGCAGCCCAAGGGGTTGGTTCACTTTTGGACATGCTTCGTTTGCTTTGCTCTTCTTTTTCGGACACATTTGGCATGGTGCTAGAACCTTGTTCAGAGATGTTTTTGCTGGTATTGACCCAGATTTAGATGCTCAAGTAGAATTTGGAGCATTCCAAAAACTTGGAGATCCAACTACAAGGAGACAAGTCGTCTGATACAACACTGCTTTTATATCTTTTGCCTCTATTGTATTTTTATTATTTAACTTTTACTTTGACATAGAGTACCAGATAAATGTTGATTTGAATCACCGCCCTTTCTTTCACTTTTGACTCTTGTCCTTTCTTAATCTGGGAGATGATCCCAAATGAACAGGTGTGGAAGCTATAATTGTAAACCACGATCGAATTTATGGAAGCATTGGTTTATACATTCCTCTTAGTCTCGACTCTAGGAATCATTTTTTTCGCTATATTTTTTCGAGAGCCACCTAAGGTTCCGACTAAAAAGGCGAAATGATTTTTCATTATCTTACATTATCTAAATGGAAGTAAAGTAATGAGCCTCCCAAAATTGGGAGGCTCATTACTTTACTTCAACTAGTCCCCGTGTTCCTCGAATGGATCTCTTAGTTGTTGAGAGGGTTGCCCAAAAGCGGTATATAAGGCGTACCCGGTAAAACTTACAAGTAAACCAGATATAAAGATGGCAACTAAGGTTGCTGTTTCCATTATTATCAAATTTCAAAACCATAAAGGATCTATGATAAGATCCTTTATTTACAACAGAATAGTATACAAAGTCAACCGATCTCAACCAATGCAATAGGATTTATGGCTACACAAACTGTTGAGGATAGTTCCAGATCTGGTCCAAGACGAACTAATGCGGGGAGTTTATTGAAACCATTGAATTCAGAATACGGGAAAGTAGCTCCCGGGTGGGGAACTACCCCTTTGATGGGGGTCGCAATGGCTCTATTTGCGGTATTCCTATCTATTATTTTGGAGATTTATAATTCTTCCGTTTTACTAGATGGAATTTCAATGAATTAGGTCCAAATGAAGTCCTTGATTTTCAATCCAAAATCAATTATTTAGGACTCTGATTTCTAGTCCATTCTGGCAGTTCGACCGTGAAATTCCTTTGTTTCTGTATTTCCGGAATATGAGTGTGTGACTTGTTATAATTGATCCTATTGATAGTACAGAGAACGGGTCTGTCATCTTGAGAGAGATGAATTCTGCTTCGTCGGATATTCATTTTTTTATCTG